TGTCAATTAACAATTTGGCAAATGGAAATTGCGCAAAAAGGGCCTTTTGCATTTTAATATATTTCCTTGTCGAAGACTCTCCATTTTGACTAACAAGAGAATTTCTCTTGGATCCGATTCGAACGGGACTTTGTAAACAACTCTTTCTTCATTGATATTGAATTCAATTAAAAGACAGGGGCAAAAGATGAAGAATCAAAAAGTTGATTATCCAACATATCTTTTTTGTTTCGAAGGATAATTAAGTTTATTTAGTTAGTTCTACATTTCTTGAACTTAGTATATACTATACTCACTTGGATATAATTAGTATAATTATATAGAATTAGAATTCGAATTAAGTTAAGAGAATTTTAGAACAATATAACAAACAGGTACAAATAGTCAATCGAGGTACCCATTCTATGACAGATATAAACCTTCCCTCTATTTTTGTGCCTTTCGTAGGCCTAGTATTTCCGGCAATTGCAATGGCTTCTTTATTTCTTCATGTTCAAAAAAACAAGATTGTTTAGGCTGGCTGGTTAGGCCCAATCAAACTTTTTCAAGATTTAGACTTAATTGAATCATAATACTCCATTTTTTTATTGAAAATGAAAAGTGGAATATGTTATAATGCGTTATTTCTTTCGAACATAAGCGCAAGAACTCTTATGCATATGAAAGCTTATATAGGGATAAAGTCATTTGAACGATTTTAAAATCACGGCCGGTCCATGAGAAAGTCAGTGCTTGTAGATATCTAGGGCAGGGTCATATGAGGGGACGTTCTTATTTTCGATCGAACGAATTTGATGAATTACCCCTACAGGTTCACATTAGGATAGTGCTAGTTGATGAGAGTTACTTCAGAAACGGAGCGTTAAGTAAAGTATAAGTTAAATTCATTTTTGTTATTCTATCAATTCAAATCATTCAAATGAAATGCAACTAGATTAGTATGAATTGGCGATCAGAACGTATACGGATAGAACTTATAAGGGGGTCTCGAAAAACAAGTAATTTCTTCTGGGCGTTTATCCTTTTTTTAGGTTCATTAGGATTTTTATTAGTTGGAACTTCCAGCTATCTTGGTAGGAGTTTGATATCTTTCTTTCCCTCTCAACAAATCGTTTTTTTTCCACAAGGGATTGTCATGTCTTTCTATGGTATCGCGGGCCTCTTTATTAGCTCCTATTTGTGGTGCACAATTTCGTGGAATGTAGGTAGTGGTTATGATCTCTTCGATAAAAAAGAAGGAATAGTGTCTATTTTTCGTTGGGGATTTCCGGGAAAAAATCGTCGCATCTTCCTCCGATTCCTTATAAATGATATTCAGTCTATCAGAATAGAACTTAAAGAGGGTATTTCTCCTCGGCGTGTCCTTTATCTAGAAATCAGAGGCCGAGGGGCCGTTCCTTTGACTCGTACTGATGAGAATTTAACTCCACGAGAAATGGAACAAAAAGCCGCCGAATTGGCTTATTTCTTGCGAGTACCGATTGAAGTTTTTTGAAATGAACCGAAGAACGTCCATTAGAATCAAAGCAAACGCATATTTTATAGATATGTGGAACATCCAAAAAAGGGGGATTGTTTTTGTCTGCAAAAAAGAAATTTATGCGTTTGAAATAAAGAAATTGATTGATTTTTTTCAATATTTTGAATGGATAGGTTAGAGACAAATAGCTCATGTAAATTAATGCTATCTCGCGATGTTTCGTTTTCTCCCTTCTTTCGCTCTTTTCTCTTTAATGAATGACCCAACATTTTGATTTCTTTGAAATAAAGAAATTGATTGATTTTTTTCAATATTTTGAATGGATAGGTTAGAGACAAATAGCTCATGTAAATTAATGCTATCTCGCGATGTTTCGTTTTCTCCCTTCTTTCGCTCTTTTCTCTTTAATGAATGACCCAACATTTTGATTTCTTATAACGAGAATTATCCAAGTTCTGTCTTATTTTGATACCCCCTTTTTGTTTTGATCATAACATTCAGAAAAATTTATCAATTCTTTAGGACTCATTACCGAATCACAAAGAAAAAACAGAGAACGATTCGATACCTTGGAATAGAACTCATTTTGGTGAAACAAAAAGGATTAGATCGCATAGAGTCCACGAATGAGGCCACTTTTAAAATGAACTTAACAATTTATAAATGAAAAACATGGCAAAAAAGAAAACATTTATTCCCCTTCTATTTCTGGTATCTATAGTATTTTTACCCTGGTGGAGCTTTATAGCATTTAATAAAAGTCTGGAATCTTGTGTTACTAATTGGTGGAATACCAAGCAATCCGAAACTCTTTTGAATGATATTCAAGAAAAGAGTCTTTTAGAAAAATTCATAGAATTAGAGGATCTCTTACTGTTGGACGAGGTGATAAAGGAATACCCGGTAACAAAGCTTAATCTAGGAATCCATAAAGAAACGATTCAATTGATCAAGCTACACAACGAAGATTGTATACATACAATTTTGTCCTTCTCGACCAATCTAATCTGTTTCGTTTTTCTAAGTGGTTATTCTTTTATAGGTAATGAACAACTTATTATTCTTAACTCTTGGGTTCAGGAATTCCTATATAACCTAAACGACACAATAAAAGCATTTTCTATTCTTTTATTAACCGATTTGTGTATCGGATTCCATTCGCCGCACGGTTGGGAACTAATGATTGGCTCTATCTATAAAGATTTTGGATTTTCTCATAATGATCAAATTATATCTGGCCTTGTTTCCACTTTTCCAGTCATTCTAGATACAATTTTGAAATATTGGATCTTCCGTTATTTAAATCGCGTATCCCCATCACTTGTAGTGATTTATCATTCAATGAATGACTGAAAAAAAAAGGTCTAAGGTCTACTAATTCAATTAGATATTTACCCAATTCGAGTGTTTGGTACTTTGGGCATAAGAATTCCAAATCGTACTGACTCTTTCTACCCTCCAGGGCAGGAAGGTCCTCCTATATTCCAGTAAGATTTTTTTAGTAAATAGCAGAATCGTGGATAGGGAACTAGACTAGCGACCTACCCAATTTATTGTAGAAATTTCGGGATCAAAAATTGGACCATGCAAACTAAAAATACCCTTTGTTGGATAAAAGAACAGATTACTCGATCCATTTCCGTATCACTCATTATATATATAATAACTCAAGCATCTATTTCAAACGCATATCCCATTTTTGCACAGCAAGGTTATGAAAATCCCCGAGAAGCGACCGGTCGTATTGTATGTGCCAATTGTCATTTAGCTAATAAACCCGTGGATATTGAGGTTCCACAAGCGGTCCTTCCTGATACTGTATTTGAAGCGGTTGTTCGAATTCCTTATGATATGCAACTAAAACAAGTTCTTGCTAATGGCAAGAAGGGGGGGTTGAATGTAGGAGCTGTTCTTATTTTACCTGAGGGGTTTGAGTTGGCCCCAGCCGATCGTATTTCTCCCGAGATGAAGGAAAAGATAGGCAATCTTTCTTTTCAGAGCTACCGCCCAAATAAACAAAATATTCTTGTGATAGGCCCTGTTCCGGGGAAAAAATATAGTGAAATCACCTTTCCTATTCTTTCACCGGACCCCGCGACTAAGAAAGATGTTCACTTTTTAAAATATCCCATATATGTAGGCGGTAACAGGGGCAGGGGGCAGATTTATCCTGACGGAAGCAAGAGTAATAATACTGTTTATAATGCTACAGCAGCCGGTATAGTAAAGAAAATAATACGAAAAGAAAAGGGCGGATATGAAATAACCATAGGGGATGCCTCGGACGAGCGTCAAGTCGTTGATATTATTCCTGCGGGGCCAGAACTTCTTGTTTCAGAAGGCGAATCTATAAAAGTCGATCAACCATTAACGAGTAATCCTAATGTAGGTGGATTCGGTCAGGGAGATACAGAAATAGTACTTCAAGACCCATTACGCGTCCAAGGCCTTTTGTTCTTCTTGGCATCAGTTATTTTAGCACAAATTTTTTTAGTTCTTAAAAAGAAACAGTTCGAGAAAGTTCAATTGTCCGAAATGAATTTCTAGATCAAGTTCATAATAAGAACTCAATTCTTGTTTGGTTATAGTTATGTATGATCACGAAAAAAAGTAAAAATAGATTTGAATGATGTGACTATGGAACTCTTATCATATTTCAATGTTCTCGAATACATTAATCGTTTTTCTATTCGAGAATCAAATTCGATTAGATACTAGACTAAGCGTAGAATAGATCAATGAGGGGACTAAATGAGTCTAGGAGGGATTCTTTGCCTTCCTAATCTGAGACACAAGAAAAGGATGTGTAAAATTACCTTTCTTGTGTCAAATAGTACTGATTCGTGACAGCTTTCGTTAAAGACGCGTAATTTTTTATTTTTTTTGGGGGGGTTCGGGAGATTTAACCGAACTTTTGATTCCTATTACGCATATAAGAGATAGAACAAAGTAGTGGACAAATAAAAAAAGAGAGAGAATTTGATTGAACAACAAATAGAACTTATTCAATGAACTTATAAAAAAATTTCAACTTTCATTTGATGAATACAAATAAGATATACTACTCTAATTTTTTATAGTAGTATAGAAGAGTTTTCGTGCTATTTGATATACCTATTTTTAGACTTTATTTTTATGCGATAAAATATTCTAATTATTACGAATTTCGCGGGTACCTCCCCCTTCTTTGTTTCTCTATTTCGAGGGGAAGGAGGGTCCCGTTGATTTCTTACGCTTTCATATCTATACCGTAGTTCATCCGATTACTACAGGGATGAACCCAATCCGGAATATGAACCATAAAAGAAAATGCCTACTAAACCGATCACAAGAATGCCGGCTACAGTACCTATTATCCAAAGCGGAATCCTTCCAGTAGTATCGGCCATTTACCCCACTTCCCTCCACATTTCATAAAGTGGTCGTGCTAGAGACATAAACAGTCATGGGTAATTATGAGATGAGATCCTTCCGAATGGGATAAGAAAATTCCTCCTCTATATTCTATATATTATTCTCC